CAATAAACAATAATCCAATAAAAAAAAAATACATCAATTCATCTCTTCATTTTCTATAAAAGGGGTACAAATAGCAGAATTTCGTTCCCAAAGGGGATCCTTATTATTATTATTATTATTATTTTATATTATTTATATATTTATTTTATTTATTTTCGTTTTTCATCAAAGCAAATATGGTCATTTTCATTTCTTCAACTAGTATCGATGGAGATGGATAAAGACACATGTGGATTAGTACAATTATTGGTAGCGTCATATTCAGGATTCTAAGAGAGACCTCACTCAAACTCAATTTGGCCTTTTCGATTCCTCCCGATCCGTATAATGAAATCGAATCGAGTACCCTATCTTTCCCGGTAGCACATACACAAATAGAATTCTTATTTGTACGATACAAAATGACTTTAATTTCTTTGATAAAATCCTTTTAATCAGAAAAGTCTCTTCTTTTTTGGCTCCGATTTTGTGTAACCTCAATTATTTGAAACAATCTATCTCATTCAAATTGTACACTGAAGTTTTTATATATTATATGGATCCCATTCCTAATTCAATCAAGTAAAGAGTATATTAATAAAATTAAAGAGTATATTAATAAAATAAAAATCAAATAAAGACTCTGCCTCTCTTAGAGAGAGAGGGAATGGATAATCTTTTTTAAGGGTTTATGCCGAAGAAAAAACAAACTCTAAAAAAAAAAGTGAATTTGGTAGAATATTCGATTTTTTTTATACTGTACTAGGACTTATCTTTATCACACTTTTTTTTTTGTTTTCCAATCCAATAAGATTAGATCATTCAAAAAAGGAGTTTAGAACATAACTCCCCCTTTCCCATTTCGCTTCTATTGTTTTTGTTTGTAACTTATGTAAGTTTAAAGACGATTAGATGATACTTAGTCAGATGATTGTACAAGGAAGGAGATAGTTTTATAGAAAAGAAAGAATGGAAAAGAATGATAAATAAAGTAACAAAGTAAGGAAATTTTCGATTGGATCAGGAATCCATTTTTGGATTTGGTATGAATAAATGATCTTTCTATGTTATACTATTCAATTCTCGACGATAAATCGATTTGAGAGTTCAGATATTGTTATTCATGATATTGATCTGATTCGATATCATCGAGATGGAATTCATCCCATTGAATTTAGAGGCGAAAGATTTCTCATCTCTTATGGGATTAAATCCCGAATTATTGTGAAGTAAAGAAAAACGAAACGATGAGATTATGGAAGTAAATATTCTCGCATTTATTGCTACTGCACTGTTCATTCTAGTTCCTACTGCTTTTTTACTTATAATATATGTAAAAACTGTTAGTCAAAGTGATTAATTTGAATGAAACTTGACTTCTTAGTTCTTCTCAATATCAAGAATTAACGAAATAAAATAAAAAGAATTCCAATTTTGCGTTTTAGCTGAAATGAGCGAACTAGAATCAGCAGGATTCTATGAGATCCGATAGTATGGTAGAAAGTAATATATTTACTACCATACTATCTATTTTTGTTATTCTAGTATATAAAGTTGTACTGTAGAAAGATCTGGGCTTAATATGGATCAATCTAGAATGTCATCTTCATATTCATATATAGATAGATATATAGACAATAGATATTAATTATCTATATGGAATGTACATAAGGTTCAAATTTGATTTCTTTTCTTCATATGTTTGATTTGTGTTGGTTCCAATTAATCTGGAATAGTTGAAAGGCGCCTCTTACTCTTATGATTCCAATTCCTGGATTTCTGATTATTTTCAATATGAATCCCGGAATCCATTGAAATAATCAAATCAATGAAAAGAAAAAAAAATACTAAACTAAGTACTAAGTACGCAATATGTGACTTCTCCAAGAAAATATCTTAGTATGCGGAGTATCCCGTTAGAGAATCACTATGTCTATTTTATTTCCCGTAGAAAATCACTTAATTTAATAACTTTTAAATAACTAAAAAAAGAACTACTTTCTTTTGTCTTTGAACCGGAAAAAGGCAAACAAATAAAAAGTAAAAAAGGTTCCGCTGCTCCTTATTGTCCATATATAACTCTGATAAGAGCCGGTTTATCATAATAAAGAATTTTAGGAAGAATTCGGTTGGAATAACTTTCCTATCATTTGTATTCTTTTTACTTTTGAAATATGAACACTGGAATCATTAAAATATTTATTTGATTATGATTAAAAGGGTATTATTCAAATATTATTCATAGAATAAATTACTCCACTCGAATCGAATAGAATTTTGAAATTGAATTCAATTATTGAATTCAATTTCAATATAAATAGTTCAATTAAAAATAGTTAAATTAAAAAGTCTTTGCAGAACGATCTATAAAAGAATTGATAGAGTTTCATTTCTCAACTCAATTAGTAGTATCCCTAGAGTCCACTTCTTCCCCATACTACGAGTGAAAGGGAAAATGTAAAGACTACCATCAAAGCAGCCCAAGCGAGACTTACTATATCCATGTGAATTATGTCCCCTATCTCTATGAATATGAAGGAATTTTGCTAGTATTGTTCACTTTTTTCCATTATTTTTCACTAATAATAGTCACTAATAATAATAATAGTCACTAATAATAATATTAGTATCGCTGGTGCAGAGTAAAAAAAAAAAAAAAAAGATTTTGTCCAATACCATTGATGAAACAATCCAAAAAATCCAATTCAATTAATTAGAACCAATTAATTATAAGAAGTTCTTGTATGATTGCTAGTAGAATCGGGAAAGATTAAGCGCAAACAAAATAAGCAGCAGCGCTCTTGGAAATATCACGAGTCTTTTTCCTCCGCTGTTTCTATTGGGGACAATATATCAGCAAAACGGAATAAGGTATTTCGCGTCTTTTGTTGATCAGGCGACACCCGGATTTGAACTGGGGAAAAAGGATTTGCAGTCCCCCGCCTTACCACTCGGCCATGTCGCCAAGGCAATAGAAATAAAAAATAGACCAAAAGACCCCCCCCCTTTTTTTTTTTCTTACTAAACTTCTTTTTTTTTTGTACTTGTATCTTGAATCCCATTTTTCTTAATCTGAATCCCTTTCCTAAAAGAAATCCTTCCTTTTTTGGATTGGATCTATCTCTTTGATTAATTTTGTATAGTATGTCAAAACACGCACTATCTGAATTCTTTCTCCTTTCTATTGAAACTATTGAAAGGAAAAACAAAATGTGAATTTTCAGTCACAAAAGCCGAAATTCAGGACAAATTGGAACCGTTAACTATTGACTGAAAATTCATGAACGATTCTCGAATTTGAATCTAAATTTGAATCTAAAATTGTATTTCCCGAATGATATAAGAAAATAAAAATGGATATCTAACTATCCAGTATTGATTCTTTTCAATAAAAAAAAGCCTTCTCCATTTCAATTATAACAACAATTATGAGTATATGTAAACCCCAGAACATAAATTATTACACGTATACCTCTAATCAGATATCTTATCTGTTTATGATTCCTATAGAAAATCGATATTTTGCTAGAGCACGCCATGCGCTGTACAGAATAGACCCGCAATAAAAGGAAAGACATATATATAGATAGCTATAGTTCTATCCGCGTATGCTTAATAAAGCTTTCTTCTGCGCTTCAACAAACTCTATAAAAATAAAATATATATATATATCTCTTCTGTTCGGTGCGAATCCTTTTTTTTTTTTTAACTGAACAAGGAAATCCACGAAAAAAAGGAAAAAAGCTAAGTGCTAATGGGTTTTTATCTCATCGAAGAGATCAAATCCCGAATTATTTATTTCACTTGTATTGGAATATGTAATATCATAAATAATAGTAGAAATTGAATCACTTTTTGTTATTCTATATAAAATTCCATAAGTCTAAGTTAAGTGGAATTTCTCAATTCTTTTCCAGTTGTATCTGTTGCAAATTCCAATTTGAGTAGAAAATCAAAATTCTCTTTATTCCTCCGTTCATACGTATTTCAGACATTCCATATTCATATATGGAGTTAGATAAAATTTTATGTGATTCTGTAAACAGAATAGCAATTCCATCAGTGCTGATCGATCCATATAATTGGATGAAAAACGATCCAATAATGGGATTTTTTTTCAATAAATGGGAAATTAAAAATGCTTGGGGATGGAAATGGGGGAATGTCTACAATACCTGGATTTAATCAGATACAATTTGAAGGATTTTGTAGGTTCATTGATCAGGGCTTAGCGGAAGAACTTTATAAGTTTCCAAAAATTGAAGATAGAGATCAAGAAATTGAATTTCAATTATTTGTGGAAACATATCAATTAGTAGAACCATCGATAAAAGAAAGAGATGCTGTATATGAATCACTTACATATTCTTCTGAATTATATGTATCGGGGGGATTAATTTGGAAAAACAGTAGGGATATGCAAGAACAAACAATTTTTATTGGAAACATTCCTCTAATGAATTCCCTGGGAACTTCTATAGTAAATGGAATATACAGAATTGTGATCAATCAAATATTGCAAAGTCCTGGTATCTATTACCGGTCAGAATTGAACCATAACGGAATTTCGGTCTATACCGGCACTATAATATCAGATTGGGGGGGAAGAGTAGAATTAGAGATTGATAAAAAAGCAAGGATATGGGCTCGTGTAAGTAGGAAACAGAAAATATCTATTTTAGTTCTATCATCAGCTATGGGTTTGAATCTAAGAGAAATTCTAGAGAATGTGTGCTACCCCGAGATTTTCTTGTCTTTCCTGAGCGATAAGGAAAAAAAAAAAATTGGGTCAAGGGAAAATGCCATTTTGGAGTTTTATCAACAATTTACTTGTGTAGGCGGAGGTCCAGTATTTTCTGAATCCTTATGTAAGGAATTACAAAAGAAATTTTTTCAACAAAGATGTGAATTAGGAAGGATTGGTCGACTAAATATGAACCAGAGACTGAATCTTGATATACCTCATAACAATACATTTTTGTTACCGCGAGATATATTGGCAGCCGCGGATCATTTGATTG